GTCCATGTAGCTTACAACAAAGCATGACACTGAAGATGTCAAGACGGCTGCCACAAACACCCATGGACAAAAGACTTAGTCCTAACCTTACTGTTGGTTTTTGCTAGACATATACATGCAAGTATCCGCACTCCAGTGTAAATGCCCTAGGCACCCTTTAAACAAAGTCGATAGGAGCGGGTATCAGGCACACACAACTGTAGCCCAAGACGCCTTGCACTTGCCACACCCCCACGGGTACTCAGCAGTAGTTAACATTAAGCAATGAGTGTAAACTTGACTTAGTCATAGCAATTTAAGGGTCGGTAAATCCTGTGCCAGCCACCGCGGTCATACAGGAGACCCAAATTAACAATATAACGGCGTAAAGGGTGGTAACATGCTATCCAAGTAACTAAGATTAAAAGGCAACTGAGCCGTAACAAGCCCAAGATGTCCATAAGGCCAACTATTAAAGAAGATCTTAGACTAACGATTAATTGAAATCCACGAAAGCCAGGACCCAAACTGGGATTAGATACCCCACTATGCCTGGCCCTAAATCTTGATGCTCTATGCTACCTGAGCATCCGCCCGAGAACTACGAGCACAAACGCTTAAAACTCTAAGGACTTGGCGGTGTCCCAAACCCACCTAGAGGAGCCTGTTCTGTAATCGATGATCCACGATATTACCTGACCATTCCTTGCTAAGTACAGCCTACATACCGCCGTCGCCAGCCCACCCCCCCTGATGGTTCAACAGTGAGCGCAATAGTCCCTACCCACTAGTAAGACAGGTCAAGGTATAGCCTATGGAATGGAAGCAATGGGCTACATTTTCTAGTTTAGAACATTACGGCAAGAAGGCCTGAAATGGCCTTCAGAAGGCGGATTTAGCAGTAAAGTGGGACTATCGAGCCCTCTTTAAGCCGGCTCTGGGACACGTACATACCGCCCGTCACCCTCCTCGCAAGCGACCCAAACCCTAATTACATTAATACGCTACTCAGCTAAAGAGGAGGCAAGTCGTAACAAGGTAAGTGTACCGGAAGGTGTACTTAGACAACCAAGACGTAGCTTAAATAAAAGCACTCAGCTTACACCCGAGAAATATCTGCTAACACCAGATCGTCTTGATGCCAAATTCTAGCCCAACATACATTGACCTGGAATAACAAAGCTACTCCATACACCAAACTAAAGCATTTACTAGTCCTAGTATAGGCGATAGAAAAGACACCCATTGGCGCGATAGAGATCACGTACCGTAAGGGAAAGATGAAATAATAATGAAAAAACTAAGCTATAAACAGCAAAGATCAGCCCTTGTACCTTTTGCATCATGGTCTAGCAAGAAAAACCAAGCAAAATGAGTTTAAGTTTGCCATCCCGAAACCCAAGCGAGCTACTTGTGAGCAGCTACCATTGAGCGAACCCGTCTCTGTTGCAAAAGAGTGGGATGACTTACTAGTAGAGGTGAAAAGCCAACCGAGCTGGGTGATAGCTGGTTGCCTGTGAAACGAATCTTAGTTCACTCTTAATTCTTCTCCAAGGAAACTAATAAAACCCTAATGAAGCGAATTAAGGGCTATTTAAAGGGGGTACAGCTCCTTTAAAAAAGAATACAATCTCTACGAGCGGATAAATAATCTGTAGAAAGATCTATTGTGGGCCTTCGAGCAGCCATCAATAAAGAGTGCGTTAAAGCTCTTCGCCCAAAAAATATATAAACTTCATGACTCCCTCATCACTAACAGGCTAACCTATATTTAAATAGGAGAATTAATGCTAGAATGAGTAACCAGGGTCCTCCCTCTACGACGCAAGCTTACATCTATACATTATTAACAAATCACCAAGATACGACAAATCAAACAAGCAGAGTATCAGGCATATTGTTAACCCGACAAAGGAGCGTCCGTTAAGAAAGATTAAAACCTGTAAAAGGAACTAGGCAAACACGTCAAGGCCCGACTGTTTACCAAAAACATAGCCTTCAGCAAACAACAAACAAGTATTGAAGGTGATGCCTGCCCTGTGACTTAGTGTTTAACGGCCGCGGTATCCTAACCGTGCAAAGGTAGCGCAATCAATTGTCTCATAAATCGAGACCTGTATGAATGGCTAAACGAGGTCTTAACTGTCTCTTACAGGCAATCGGTGAAATTGATCTCCCTGTGCAAAAGCAGGGATAATAACATAAGACGAGAAGACCCTGTGGAGCTTAAAAATCAGCAGCCACTCCATAACACATTAACACCCACTGGGTTCACGCCTATATGAGAGACTGGCCTGCATTTTTCGGTTGGGGCGACCTTGGAGAAAAACAAATCCTCCAAAAACTAGACCACAACTCTAGACTAAGAGCAACTCCTCAACGTGCAAATAGCACCCAGACCCAATATAATTGATCAATGGACCAAGTTACCCCAGGGATAACAGCGCAATCTCCTCCAAGAGTCCGTATCGACGAGGGGGTTTACGACCTCGATGTTGGATCAGGACATCCTAGTGGTGCAGCCGCTACTAAGGGTTCGTTTGTTCAACGATTAATAGTCCTACGTGATCTGAGTTCAGACCGGAGCAATCCAGGTCGGTTTCTATCTATGATGAGCTCTTCCCAGTACGAAAGGACAGGAAAAGCGAGGCCAATACTACAGGCAAGCCTTCGCCTTAAGTAATGAATCCAACTAAATTACGAAAGGCTATCACACCACAACCACGTCCTAGAAAAGGACCAGCTAGCGTGGCAGAGCTCGGAAAATGCAAAAGGCTTAAGTCCTTTAAATCAGAGGTTCAAATCCTCTCCCTAGCTTTACTTCAAATGACCGACCACCCATTCCTAATTAACCTTATTATAATACTCTCCTATGCTATTCCCATTCTAATTGCCGTAGCCTTTCTAACTCTAGTAGAACGCAAAATCCTAAGCTACATGCAAGGCCGAAAAGGCCCTAATATCGTAGGCCCATTCGGCCTCCTCCAACCCGTAGCAGATGGGGTGAAACTATTCATCAAAGAGCCAATCCGCCCTTCAACATCATCACCAATCCTCTTCATTACTACTCCAATACTAGCACTCCTCCTGGCAATCTCCATTTGAACCCCACTCCCAATCCCATATCCCCTCGCAGATCTTAACCTCGGACTACTATTCATGCTGGCTATGTCAAGCCTAGCAGTATACTCCATTCTATGATCTGGCTGAGCCTCCAACTCAAAATACGCCCTAATTGGAGCATTACGAGCAGTAGCTCAAACAATCTCATACGAAGTTACCCTAGCAATCATCCTACTATCCGTTATTCTCCTCAATGGGAACTACACACTAAGCACTCTAGCAGTCACTCAAGAGCCTCTATATTTAATTTTCTCCTGCTGACCTCTTGCTATAATATGATATGTATCCACACTAGCCGAAACCAATCGTGCCCCATTTGACCTTACAGAAGGAGAATCAGAGCTAGTCTCAGGGTTCAACGTAGAATATGCAGCAGGACCATTTGCCCTATTCTTCCTAGCAGAATATGCAAATATCATACTCATAAACACATTAACCGTTATCCTATTTTTCAACCCAAGCTTATTTAATCCTCCTCAAGAACTCTTCCCCATAATTCTTGCCACAAAAGTCCTACTACTATCCGCAGGATTTCTATGAATTCGTGCTTCCTACCCACGATTCCGATATGACCAGCTTATACACTTACTATGAAAAAACTTCCTCCCCCTAACACTCGCTCTATGTTTATGACACATTAGCATGCCAGTCTCCTATGCAGGTCTACCTCCCTACCTAAGGAGACTCAGGAAATGTGCCTGAACATCAAAAGGATCACTATGATAAAGTGAACATAGAGGTAACCAGTCCTCTCATTTCCTATAGCTTAGAAAAGCAGGAATCGAACCTGCACAAAAGGGATCAAAACCCTTCATACTCCCTTTATATTATTTTCTAGTAGGGTCAGCTAATTAAGCTATCGGGCCCATACCCCGAAAATGATGGTTTAACCCCTTCCCCTACTAATGAATCCCCAAGCCAAACTAATCTTCATCATCAGCCTATTTCTGGGAACAACCATCACAATCTCAAGCAATCACTGAGTCATAGCTTGAACCGGCCTTGAAATTAACACACTTGCCATCTTACCCCTAATCTCAAAATCTCACCACCCTCGAGCCGTCGAAGCAGCAACCAAATACTTCCTAGTACAAGCAACTGCTTCAACTCTAGTCCTATTTTCTAGCATAACTAACGCATGATACACTGGACAATGAGACATTACCCAACTGACTCACTCAACATCCTCCCTGATCCTAACTGCAGCCATTTCAATAAAACTAGGCCTAGCCCCATTCCACTTCTGATTCCCAGAGGTACTCCAAGGCTCTCCACTCACCACCGGCCTCCTCTTATCCACAGTCATAAAATTCCCACCAATCACCCTACTTTTTATAACTTCCCAGTCCCTCAACCCCTCCCTATTAACTGTTCTCGCTATCCTCTCCGTAGCCATAGGAGGATGAATGGGACTAAATCAAACACAAACCCGAAAAATTATAGCCTTTTCCTCCATTGCCCACTTAGGATGAATAACCATTATCCTTGTTTATTACCCAAAACTCACACTACTCAATTTCTACCTATACGCTATAATAACCGCCGCCGTATTCCTGACCCTAAACTCAATAAAAGTCCTAAAACTATCAACATTAATGACTGCATGAACAAAAGCACCTTCACTTAGCACAATTCTCCTACTAACACTCCTATCCTTAGCCGGCCTCCCTCCCTTAACCGGCTTCCTCCCAAAATGGCTCATTATCCAAGAGCTAACTAAACAGGATATAGCCCCAGCAGCAATGATCATTTCACTTCTATCTCTCCTAGGACTTTTCTTCTACCTTCGTCTGGCCTATTGCGCAACAATCACACTCCCGCCCCACACAACAAACCACATAAAACAATGACATGTCAACAAACCAATTAGCCCCTCAATCGCCGTTTTAACCACTCTCTCCATCATACTCCTCCCAATTTCCCCTATACTCGCCACTCTAGTCTAAAAAAGAAACTTAGGTTTACTTAAACCGAAGGCCTTCAAAGCCTTAAACAAGAGTTAAACCCTCTTAGTTTCTGTTAAAATCCGCAGGACATTACCCTGCATCTCCTGAATGCAACTCAGATGCTTTAACTAAGCTAGGATTTCACACCTCTAGACAGATGGGCTTCGATCCCACGATACTATAGTTAACAGCTATATGCCCTAAACCAACAGGCTTCTGCCTACAGACTCCGGTGCACAGCTAATGCACATCAATGGGCTTGCAACCCACCATGAACTTCACTACAGAGCCGATAAGAAGAGGAATTAAACCTCTGTAAAAAGGACTACAGCCTAACGCTTATACACTCAGCCATCTTACCTGTGACTTTCATTAACCGATGACTATTCTCAACCAACCACAAAGACATTGGCACTCTGTACCTAATCTTCGGAGCATGAGCCGGAATAGTAGGTACCGCCCTAAGTCTCCTTATCCGAGCAGAACTAGGCCAACCCGGTGCCCTGCTAGGAGACGACCAAATCTACAATGTTATCGTTACAGCCCATGCTTTCGTTATAATCTTCTTCATAGTAATACCAATTATAATCGGAGGGTTTGGAAACTGACTAGTACCCCTAATAATTGGTGCGCCGGACATAGCCTTCCCACGAATAAACAACATAAGCTTCTGACTTCTTCCTCCCTCATTCCTTCTCCTACTAGCTTCCTCTACAGTAGAAGCAGGAGCAGGTACAGGATGAACCGTATATCCCCCACTAGCCGGTAACCTAGCCCATGCTGGAGCTTCAGTAGACCTAGCCATTTTCTCACTACATCTAGCAGGTATCTCCTCTATTCTAGGGGCAATCAACTTCATCACCACAGCAATTAATATAAAACCCCCAGCACTATCACAGTATCAAACCCCTCTATTCGTATGATCCGTACTAATCACCGCAGTACTACTCCTCCTATCCCTTCCTGTCCTTGCTGCTGGAATTACTATACTCCTAACAGACCGTAACCTTAACACTACATTCTTCGACCCAGCAGGAGGAGGAGACCCAGTACTATACCAACACCTATTCTGATTCTTCGGACACCCAGAAGTCTACATCCTAATTCTACCAGGATTCGGCATTATTTCACACGTTGTAGCATACTATGCAGGCAAAAAAGAACCATTCGGCTACATAGGAATAGTATGAGCAATACTATCCATTGGATTCCTGGGTTTCATTGTTTGAGCACACCACATATTTACAGTCGGAATGGACGTAGATACTCGAGCATACTTCACATCTGCCACCATAATCATTGCCATCCCAACAGGAATCAAAGTGTTCAGCTGACTAGCAACACTACACGGAGGTACAATCAAATGAGACCCCCCAATTCTATGAGCTCTAGGCTTTATCTTCCTTTTCACTATTGGAGGACTAACAGGAATTGTACTAGCAAATTCTTCCCTAGACATCGCTCTACACGACACCTACTACGTAGTAGCTCACTTTCATTACGTACTATCCATGGGTGCGGTATTCGCAATCCTAGCAGGCTTTACCCACTGATTCCCGCTATTCACCGGCTATACCCTCCACTCCACATGAGCTAAAATCCATTTCGGAGTAATATTCGTGGGAGTAAACCTCACCTTCTTCCCTCAACACTTCCTAGGACTAGCCGGCATGCCACGACGATACTCAGACTATCCAGATGCCTACACCCTATGAAACACTATTTCCTCAGTAGGATCCCTAATCTCCCTAACTGCCGTAATCATACTAATGTTCATCATCTGAGAGGCCTTCGCATCCAAACGCAAAGCCCTACAACCAGAACTAGTTAGCACAAACGTTGAATGAATCCACGGCTGCCCACCCCCATTCCACACATTTGAAGAGCCAGCCTTCGTTCAAGTCCAAGAAAGGAAGGAATCGAACCCCCACATGTTGGTTTCAAGCCAACCGCATAAACCACTTATGCTTCTTTCTCATTAGAGGTGTTAGTAAAACTATTACATAGCCTTGTCAAGGCTAAATTACAGGTGAAAACCCAGTACACCTCAACATAAATATGGCCAACCACATACAATTCGGTTTTCAAGACGCTTCATCCCCTATCATAGAAGAACTAGTAGAATTTCACGACCACGCTTTAATGACTGCTTTAGCTATCTGCAGCCTGGTACTGTACCTACTAACTCTAATACTCACTGAAAAACTATCATCTAGCACAGTCGATGCACAAGAAATCGAACTTGTTTGAACAATTCTTCCCGCAATCGTCCTAATTATACTTGCTCTACCATCCCTACAAATCCTCTACATAATGGATGAAGTCAACGAGCCCGATCTAACACTAAAAGCCATTGGGCACCAATGGTACTGATCCTACGAATACACTGACTTCAAAGACCTAACATTTGACTCTTACATAACACCAACTACGGACCTACCACTAGGCCACTTCCGATTACTGGAAGTAGACCATCGTGTGATCGTTCCAATAGAATCACTAGTTCGAGTCATTGTTACCGCCGACGATGTACTTCACTCATGAGCTGTTCCAAGCCTAGGCGTAAAAACTGACGCAATTCCAGGACGACTAAACCAAACTTCATTTACCGCTACCCGACCTGGCGTCTTCTACGGTCAATGCTCAGAAATCTGCGGAGCTAACCACAGCTTTATACCAATTGTAGTTGAATCTGTTCCACTAGCCAACTTTGAGAACTGATCATCCCTACTATCATCCTAATCATTAAGAAGCTATGAACCAGCACTAGCCTTTTAAGCTAGAGAAAGAGGGCTACTAACCCTCCTTAATGATATGCCTCAACTAAACCCAAACCCATGATTTTTTATCATGCTAATTTCATGAATCACCTATTCCATAATTATTCAACCTAAATTACTATCCTTTATCTCACCAAATCACCCATCCAACCTAATCCAAGAGAACCCAACCACTACCCCCTGAACCTGACCATGAACCTAAGCTTCTTCGACCAATTTTCAAGTCCATCACTCCTAGGAATCCCCCTAGTTCTAATCGCTACAACATTCCCAGCCCTCTTGCTGTCATCTCAAAATAATCGATGAGTTACTAGTCGTGTATCAACCCTACAATTATGACTCATCAACTTAATCACAAAACAACTGATAATTCCACTAGATAAAAAAGGACATAAATGAGCCATAATCCTAACATCACTCATAATCTTCCTTTTACTAACTAACCTTTTAGGTCTACTACCCTACACATTCACCCCAACTACCCAACTATCCATAAATCTAGCCCTAGCCTTCCCTCTATGACTTGCCACTCTACTTACAGGCTTACGAAACCAACCATCAATCTCCCTAGGCCATCTCCTGCCAGAGGGCACTCCCACCCCACTAATCCCAGCCCTAATCCTTATTGAAACAACTAGCCTTCTCATTCGCCCTCTAGCCCTAGGCGTTCGCCTAACAGCTAACCTGACAGCAGGACACCTACTAATCCAACTTATTTCAACAGCCACAGCCGTCCTAATTTCAACAATACCAATAATTTCACTACTAACATTCCTAATTTTATTCCTACTAACTATCCTAGAAGTAGCAGTAGCCATAATCCAAGCCTATGTTTTCGTACTACTACTAAGCCTATATCTACAAGAAAACATTTAAACCCCTAATGACCCACCAAGCACACTCTTACCACATAGTTGATCCCAGCCCATGACCTATCCTAGGAGCAGCCGCCGCCCTCCTTACTACATCTGGCCTAACCATATGATTCCACTACAACTCACCTTATTTACTAATCATTGGACTCACCTCCACCGCTCTAGTTATACTTCAATGATGACGTGACATTGTCCGAGAAAGTACATTTCAAGGTCACCACACACCCACAGTACAAAAAGGCCTGCGATACGGAATAGTCCTATTCATCACATCAGAAGCATTCTTTTTCTTAGGCTTTTTCTGAGCATTCTTCCATTCCAGCCTAGCCCCTACACCAGAACTAGGAGGACAATGACCTCCAGTAGGAATTAAACCCCTAAACCCAATAGACGTCCCCCTCCTAAATACTGCCATCCTACTAGCCTCAGGAGTCACAGTCACATGAGCACATCACAGCATTATAGAAGCCAACCGAAAACAAGCAATTCAAGCACTTGCCCTTACAGTTCTCCTAGGCTTCTACTTCACTGCCCTACAAGCTATAGAATACTACGAAGCCCCCTTCTCCATTGCCGACGGAGTATATGGCTCCACCTTCTTTGTAGCTACCGGCTTTCACGGCCTTCACGTAATCATTGGCTCTACATTCCTCCTAGTATGCCTTCTACGCCTAATCAAGTTCCATTTCACACCCAAACACCACTTCGGCTTTGAAGCAGCAGCTTGATACTGACACTTCGTAGACGTTGTGTGACTATTCCTTTATATAACCATCTACTGATGAGGATCTTACTCTTCTAGTATACTAATTACAATCGACTTCCAATCCTTAAAATCTGGTTTAAACCCAGAGAAGAGTAATGAATATAGTCCTGTTCATATTAATCTCCTCCTTCATCCTCAGTATTATCCTCACCACATTAAACTTCTGGCTAGCGCAAACAAACCCAGACTCAGAGAAACTATCCCCATACGAATGCGGATTTGACCCCCTAGGGTCCGCCCGGCTGCCATTTTCAATTCGATTCTTCCTAGTAGCTATCTTATTCTTACTATTCGACTTAGAAATCGCCCTACTACTTCCATTACCATGAGCCCTCCAACTACAAGCCCCTACCACTACACTAATATGAGCATCCATCCTCATCCTTCTACTCACCTTAGGCCTAATCTACGAATGAATTCAAGGAGGACTAGAATGAGCGGAATAACAGAAAGTTAGTCTAACCAAGACAGTTGATTTCGACTCAACAGATTATAGCTCACACCCTATAACTTTCTTAATGTCTGCCCTACATCTAAGTTTTTTCTCTGCCTTCACCCTAAGCGGCCTAGGCCTAGCTTTTCACCGCACGCACCTAATCTCAGCCCTATTATGCCTGGAGAGCATAATACTATCCATATATGTTGCACTCTCCATATGACCAATTCAAACCCAAACAGCCTCTGCCACCTTACTACCTCTTCTCATACTAGCATTTTCTGCTTGCGAAGCAGCAACAGGACTAGCCCTACTAGTCGCCTCTACTCGAACACACGGTTCCGACCACCTACATAACTTCAACCTACTACAATGCTAAAAATTATCCTTCCAACCATCATACTCCTACCCCTAACCATCCTTTCCCCCCACAAACACCTATGGACTAACACCACAACACACAGCCTATTGATTGCCACCATCAGCCTACAGTGACTCATCCCTACATACTACCCAAGCAAAGGACTAACTCACTGAACCTCAGTCGATCAAATTTCTTCTCCCTTACTAGTCCTATCATGCTGGCTACTTCCTCTCATGCTCATAGCAAGCCAAAATCACCTAGAACAAGAACCTACCGTCCGCAAACGAATATTCATTTCTACCGTAATTACAGTTCAACCATTCATCCTCTTAGCCTTCTCAGCCTCAGAACTAATACTATTCTACATCGCATTTGAAGCAACCCTTATTCCAACCCTAATCCTAATTACACGATGAGGAAACCAACCAGAACGACTAAACGCAGGAATCTACCTACTATTCTACACACTAGCCAGCTCTCTCCCTCTATTGATCACAATCCTCCACCTACATAACCAAATCGGCACATTATATTTCCCCATACTCAAACTCTCACACCCAACAATAAACAACTCCTGAACAGGCCTAGTCTCAAGTCTAGCTCTTCTACTAGCCTTCATAGTAAAATCCCCCCTATATGGCTTACACCTATGACTCCCTAAAGCACATGTAGAAGCCCCAATTGCCGGCTCAATACTACTAGCCGCACTTCTCCTAAAGCTAGGGGGCTATGGCATCATGCGAGTAACCATTTTAGTAGATCCATCTACAAATAACCTCCACTACCCATTCATTACATTAGCACTATGGGGGGCAGTAATAACAAGTGCAATCTGCCTACGACAAATTGACCTAAAATCACTAATTGCTTACTCCTCTGTAAGCCACATAGGACTAGTCATTGCTGCAACCATAATCCAAACTCAATGAGCCTTCTCAGGAGCAATAATCCTAATAATCTCACACGGTTTAACTTCCTCAATACTATTCTGCTTAGCCAACACAAACTACGAACGAACCCATAGCCGAATTCTCCTCCTCACCCGCGGTCTACAGCCACTTCTGCCCCTAATAGCCACCTGATGACTTCTGGCAAACTTAACAAACATAGCACTACCACCAACAACCAATCTTATAGCAGAACTAACTATTGTAGTAGCTTTATTCAACTGATCTCCACTGACAATCATTCTGACAGGCACTACAATCGTCCTAACTGCCTCCTATACCCTTCACATACTAATTACAACACAACGAGGAGCACTACCATCCCATATCACCTCAATCCAAAACTCCTCTACACGAGAACATCTCCTGATAGCCCTACACATAATCCCCATAATCCTGCTTATCTTCAAACCCGAACTTATCTCAGGAATCCCTATATGCAAGTATAGTTTAACCAAAACATTAGATTGTGATTCTAAAGACAGAAGTTAAACCCTTCTTACCTGCCGAGGGGAGGTTAAACCAGCAAGAACTGCTAATTCTTGCATCTGAGTCTAAAACCTCAGCCCCCTTACTTTCAAAGGATAATAGTAATCCAGTGGTCTTAGGAACCAATCATCTTGGTGCAAATCCAAGTGAAAGTAATGGACCAAACACTCATATTAAACACATTTATACTACTCACCCTAGCTGTTCTCTGTACTCCAATCATCTTTCCCCTTCTATCAAACAGCCTAAAAAATACGCCAACTATCATCACAAACACTGTTAAAACCTCCTTTCTAATTAGCCTAGTACCTATAATCATCTATATCCACTCAGGGACAGAAAGCTTAACCTCGCTCTGAGAATGAAAATTCATCATAAATTTCAAAATCCCTGTTAGCCTAACAATAGACTTCTACTCACTAACTTTCTTCCCAATCGCCCTATTCGTCTCCTGATCAATCCTGCAATTCGCAACATGATATATAGCTTCAGACCCCCATATTACAAAATTCTTTACTTTCCTCCTCCTATTCCTAATTGCAATACTCATTTTAATTGTCTCCAACAACCTTTTCCTACTCTTTATCGGATGAGAAGGGGTCGGAATCATGTCCTTCCTACTAATTAGCTGATGACACGGCCGAGCAGAAGCCAATACCGCAGCCCTACAAGCCGTACTATATAATCGAGTAGGAGACGTAGGACTTATCCTATGCATAGCATGACTAGCCTCCACTATAAACACATGAGAAATCCAACAAATTTCCTCCCAAACCCAAATCCCAACTCTTCCCCTACTAGGCCTAATCCTAGCTGCAGCAGGCAAATCCGCCCAATTTGGCCTACACCCCTGGCTACCAGCAGCAATAGAAGGCCCAACTCCTGTATCTGCCCTACTCCATTCCAGCACCATAGTAGTAGCCGGAATTTTCCTACTCATTCGAACCCACCCCCTTTTCAACAACAACCCTACTGCCCTCTCCTTATGCCTATGCTTAGGGGCCCTTTCAACCCTATTCGCAGCTACATGTGCCCTAACCCAAAACGATATCAAAAAAATCATTGCTTTCTCCACATCCAGTCAACTAGGCCTAATAATAGTCACAATCGGCCTCAACCTACCTCAACTGGCTTTCCTACACATTTCAACCCACGCATTCTTCAAAGCCATACTATTTCTATGCTCTGGGTCTATTATCCACAACCTCAATGGTGAACAGGATATCCGAAAAATAGGAGGACTCCAAAAAATACTACCAACAACCACCTCATGCTTAACCATCGGAAACCTGGCTTTAATAGGAACCCCATTTCTAGCAGGATTCTACTCAAAAGACCAGATCATCGAAAGTCTTAATACCTCCTACCTAAATGCCTGAGCCCTAGTCCTAACCCTCCTAGCCACCTCATTCACTGCAGTGTACACCATTCGAATAACCGTATTAGTCCAAACAGGCTATGTCCGAATTCCCCCTCTCACTCCTATAAACGAAAACAACCCAGCAATTCTGTCTTCAATTACCCGCCTTGCACTAGGAAGCATCACAGCAGGATTCCTAATCACCTCTTATATCCCACCTGCAAAAACCCCACCAACAACGATACCACTCTCCATTAAGATAACAGCCATTGTAGTCACACTCCTGGGAATTGTACTAGCCCTAGAACTATCAAAAATAACTCAAACCTTAATCCTCCCTAAACAGAATCGCTTCTCAAACTTCTCTACAACCCTAGGGTACTTTAACCCCCTAGTTCACCGATTCATCACAACAAAGCTACTAAGCAGCGGCCAAAACATTGCCTCTCACCTAATCGACCTCTCTTGATACAAACTAATCGGCCCCGAAGGACTAGCTAACCTACAAATAATAGCATCAAAAACTGCCACTTCCTTCCACACCGGCCTAATCAAAGCCTACTTAGGATCATTCGCCCTATCCATCCTCCTTATCCTCCTGTCAACATACAGAACCAACCTAATGGCCCTAAATCTACGTAAAAACCACCCCCTACTAAAAATCGTCAATGACTCCTTAATCGATCTTCCCACCCCATCAAACATTTCAGCTTGATGAAACTTCGGATCCCTATTAGGCATCTGCCTAATTACACAAATCATTACAGGCTTACTACTAGCCATACATTATACAGCAGACACTTCTCTAGCCTTTGCCTCAGTCTCCCACATATGCCGTAATGTACAATTTGGATGACTAATCCGAAATCTCCATGCAAACGGAGCCTCCTTCTTCTTCATCTGCATTTATCTACACATCGGCCGAGGATTCTACTACGGATCATACCTAAATAAAGAAACCTGAAACATCGGAGTAATCCTCCTCCTAACTCTAATAGCAACTGCTTTTGTAGGATACGTCCTGCCATGAGGCCAAATATCCTTCTGAGGAGCCACAGTTATTACTAACCTATTCTCAGCAATCCCATACATTGGACAAACACTAGTAGAATGACTATGAGGAGGATTTTCAGTAGACAACCCCACATTAACCCGATTTTTTGCCTTCCACTTCCTACTGCCCTTTGTAATCGCAGGCTTAACACTAGTCCACCTAACCTTCCTACACGAGACAGGCTCAAACAATCCACTAGGGATCCCCTCAGACTGCGATAAAATCCCATTCCACCCTTACTATTCCATCAAAGACCTACTAGGATTCGCACTAATACTAGTCCTACTTGCTACTATAGCACTATTCTCCCCAAACCTCCTAGGAGATCCAGAAAACTTCACACCTGCTAATCCCCTAGCCACACCTCCCCATATCAAACCTGAATGGTACTTCCTATTTGCTTACGCCATCCTCCGATCTATCCCAAACAAATTAGGAGGAGTCCTAGCCCTAGCTGCTTCAGTCCTAATCCTATTCTTAATCCCCCTACTTCATGTCTCCAAACAACGTTCTATGACCTTCCGACCCCTATCACAAATTCTATTCTGAGCCCTAGTCACCGACCTCCTCATCCTAACATGAATCGGAAGCCAACCAGTCGAACACCCATTCATTATCATTGGCCAATTAGCTTCCTTCGCCTACTTCACAATCATCCTTATCTTATTCCCCCTTGTGAGTGCACTAGAAAACAAACTACTCAACCTCTAATTAACTCTAATAGTTTATAAAAACATTGGTCTTGTAAGCCAAAGATTGAAGACTAACATCTTCTTAGAGTTTGCCCACAAATCAGAAAGAAAGGAATCAAACCTTTATCACCAACTCCCAAAGCTGGTATTTTCAATTAAACTACCTTCTGACTTACCGATTAAACCGCCCGAATTGCCCCCCGAGATAACCCCCGCACAAGTTCTAGAACTACGAACAGAGTTAATAACAGACCCCACCCTGCAATTAAAAGCAGCCCCGCCCCGAGTGAATAAAACACAGCCACACCACTAAAATCTAACCGAACTCATGACAGGCCTCCGCTATTAACTGTATCACCCCCCATAACCACCTCAGAAAACCCCCCTATAACAACCCCTACAATAACAACAACTAACCCCATACCTACACCATAACCAACAACCCGTCAATTACCCCAAGACTCAGGGTAAGGATCCGCCGCTAACGACACCGAATAAACAAACACCACCAACATCCCCCCTAAATACACCATTACCAGTACCAAAGACACAAAAGAAACCCCCATACTTACCAATCACCCACAACCCGCAATAGAAGCTACAACCAACCCTACTACCCCATAATAAGGAGACGGATTAGATGCAACCGCTAACCCCCCTAAAACAAAAAATAAACTCATAAATAGTACAAAATTTATCATAAGTTCCTGCCTGGATCCTCCCCAAGACCTATGGCCTGAAAAGCCACCGTTATAAAATTTAACTACAGGAACCTAAATCATACCTTTCATTTCTCCCCATTCTTTCTTTTTTCCCCCCCTACCCCCCCATGTTTTTACATGGGTTTTTAGGTATGCATGTCTTTGCATACAATTCTCGTCCACATTAGACATATAATGAATGTAGGATATTTCACATAACAAGTAATGCTAGACCTAACTAAACTCAAATATCATCGCCCATTACAACCCAAACGGACAAACAACCTTCTAGGCACATCCCAATCCAAGTACAATAAACCCAAGTGATCCTACCCAATGAAACCAGACAAGCGTCACCCAAGATCGAGGATAATTTACTGTACATAACCATCCACTCTAGTAAACGAGGAATATCCTAGTACCCCAATGAATTCCCAATCCCATACGTTTCAGTCCACCTCCTAAATAACACTCTCAACCTACGGCCTTCAAGCGCTCCCAAGCCAGAGAACCTGGTTATTTATTAATCGTAAACCTCACGAGAACCGAGCTACTCGACGTAGATTCTGCTCACGGCTACCAGCTTCAGGACCATACTTTCCCCCTACACCCTCGCCCAACTTGCACTTTTGCGCCTCTGGTTCCTTTTTCAGGGCCATAACTTGGTTCATTCCCTCTCTATCGCTCTTCACAGATGCATATGGTCGGATGCATACTCCTCCCTTTGCCTCGTGATCGCGGCATCCGACCGCCCTGGCACTTGTTTTCTTTTTGGGGTCTCTTCAATAAGCCCTTCAAGTGCGTAGCAGGAGATATCTTCCTCTTGACGTGTACATCACATGACATCCGAGCGGTCGGCGTCTGTAATGTCCCTGGTGTCATGGTTGTTCGGATAAGGTCGTCTCAAACTTGACACTGATGCACTTTTACCCCATTCATGGTGGGTCCCCCAGCTACCTATATAGTAGCTAATAATGTTATGCTTGCCGGACATATTTATTTTTATTTCCATTGCTAGGAATTTATACCTAAACCCTCATTTTTACCCTTTTTTTTTATCGTTTCTTTTTATTTTGTCATTTTAACAAAATAAACAACAAATTTTATCTGATTTCAACCTAGAATATCCAAACCATTCATCATTCATTCATTTACACTTAATTTTCCTCTATTTTCCACCTAATCTTTAAACCAACAAACTAACAACTTTTATCATAATCTTAACTTAACTAACCTTAACAAACATATACAACAAAAAGATTAATTAGCACAATATAAAAGAACACACTTTTTATCCATTAAATCTGAACCTCAAACCAAAAATTAACACACCAACACCACAGCTCTATTTTACTCCCAAACTAAAAACAAGATAAAAATACAAAACATTTACACTAACTAATAACTTTAAAATACTACATTTGCTT